GCTAGCGTAGCTTAATTTAAAGCATAACACTGAAGATGTTAAGACGGGCCCTAGAAAGCTCCGCATGCACAAAGGCATGGTCCTGACCTTATTATCAGCTCTTACTCAACTTACACATGCAAGTATCCGCACCCCCGTGAATATGCCCTCAATCCCCCACCCGGGGACCAGGAGCGGGCATCAGGCACAAAATTTAGCCCAAGACGCCTAGCCAAGCCACACCCCCAAGGGAATTCAGCAGTGATAAATATTGAGCAATAAGTGAAAACTTGACTCAGTCAGAGTAAATGAGGGCCGGTAAAACTCGTGCCAGCCACCGCGGTTAAACGAGAGGCCCCAGTTGATATTACTACGGCGTAAAGGGTGGTTAAGAAACATAAAATGAAATAAAGCCGAACAGCCCCCCGGCCGTCATACGCTTCCGGGCGCTAGAAGCCCAGCTTTACGAAAGTGGCTTTAATATAATATACCTGACCCCACGAAAGCTGAGAAACAAACTGGGATTAGATACCCCACTATGCTCAGCCATAAACCCAGACATTTACGTACGACCACATGTCCGCCAGGGTACTACGAGCAATAGCTTAAAACCCAAAGGACCTGACGGTGCCTCAGACCCCCCTAGAGGAGCCTGTTCTAGAACCGATAACCCCCGTTAAACCTCACCACTTCTAGTCATCCCAGCCTATATACCGCCGTCGCCAGCTTACCCTGTGAAGGTAATTATAGTAAGCAAAATGGGCACAACCCAGAACGTCAGGTCGAGGTGTAGCGCACGAAGTGGGAAGAAATGGGCTACATTTTCTATTATAGAATACTACGAATACGCAACATGAAATAGTGCTTGAAGGAGGATTTAGTAGTAAAAAGGAAAAAGAGTGTCCTTTTGAACCCGGCTCTGAGACGCGTACACACCGCCCGTCACTCTCCCCTGTCAAAATGCAATATTTTTATTTAATACAAGAGCGCCGACAAGGGGAGGCAAGTCGTAACATGGTAAGTGTACCGGAAGGTGCACTTGGATAAAATCCAGGGCGTGGCTGAGTAAGTTAAGCATCTCACTTACACCGAGAAGACACCTATGCAAGTTAGGTCGCCCTGAGCCAGACAGCTAGCTCAAACATTTTGATAACCCAACAACATTAACAATAAAACATTATTTTAACCATTAAATTAAATCATTCTTTTACCTTAGTATGGGAGACAGAAAAGGTTAAACCCGAAGCAATACAAAAAGTACCGCAAGGGAAGGCTGAAAGAGAAATGAAACAACCCATAAAAGCAACAAAAAACAAAGATTTAACCTTGTACCTTTTGCATCATGATTTAGCAAGCACCCTCAAGCAAAGAGACCTATAGTTTGAAACCCCGAAACCAAGTGAGCTACCCCGAGACAGCCTATATAAATCAGGGCAAACCCGTCTCTGTGGCAAAAGAGTGGGAAGAGCTCCGGGTAGAAGTGATAGACTTACCGAACTTGGTGATAGCTGGTTGCTTAAGAAATGGATAGAAGTTCAGCCCTATTCCCCTCAAACCAGAACAACCTTACCTAAAGGCTAGGAGAGAAGTATAGGAGTTAGTTGAAGGGGGTACAGCCCCTTTAATCAAGGACACAACCTTTATAGAAGAATAAAGATCATAATTAACAAAATTTACTGTTCTAGTGGGCCCAGAAGCAGCCATCTAAACAGAAAGCGTTAAAGCTCAGACAGAAAATAATTTATTATACCGATAAAAGATCTTACTTCCCTTAAATTATTAAGCCAATCCATGCCCCCATGGAAGAAATTATGCTAAAATGAGTAACAAGAAGGCCCGCCCTTCTCCCGGCACAAGTGTAAGTCAGATCGGACAAACCACTGAAAATTAACGAACCCAAGCCAAGAGGGCAATATGAATAATAAAGAGACCAGGAAAATCCCGAAACTAATAATCGTTAACCTCACACCAGAGTGCCAATAAAGGAAAGACTAAAAGAAGGGGAAGGAACTCGGCAAACACAAGCCTCGCCTGTTTACCAAAAACATCGCCTCCTGCAATTTTTATGTATAGGAGGTCCAGCCTGCCCAGTGACTTCAGGTTCAACGGCCGCGGTATTTTAACCGTGCAAAGGTAGCGCAATCACTTGTCTTTTAAATAAAGACCTGTATGAATGGCTAGACGAGGGCTTAGCTGTCTCCCCCCTCCAGTCAGTGAAATTGATCTATCCGTGCAGAAGCGGATATAAATATACAAGACGAGAAGACCCTTTGGAGCTTAAGGTACAAAACTCAACCACGTTAAACAACTTAACAAAGAGATAAGAACTTAGTGGAAAGTGAGAATTTACCTTCGGTTGGGGCGACCACGGAGGAAAAATAAGCCTCCAAGCGGAATGGGTAAATACCCAAAGCCCAGAGAGACATCTCCACGCCGCAGAATATCTGACCTAGAATGATCCGGCATAAAGCCGATCAACGAACCAAGTTACCCTAGGGATAACAGCGCAATCCTCTCCCAGAGTCCATATCGACGAGGGGGTTTACGACCTCGATGTTGGATCAGGACATCCTAATGGTGCAGCCGCTATTAAGGGTTTGTTTGTTCAACAATTAAAGTCCTACGTGATCTGAGTTCAGACCGGAGCAATCCAGGTCAGTTTCTATCTGTAACGCCACTTTTCCTAGTACGAAAGGATCGGAAAAAGGGGGCCCATGCTTAAAGCACGCCCCACCCCTAATTAATGAAAACAAATAAAATAAGTAAAGGGAGGGCCAAAGCCCAACCGCCAAAATAAGGACAAATTGGGGTGGCAGAGCATGGTTAATTGCGAAAGGTCTAAGCCCTTTAAGTCAGAGGTTCAAGTCCTCTTCCCAGTTATGCTAAACATCTTAATAACCCACCTAATTAACCCCCTAGCCTACATCGTCCCCGTCCTTCTAGCAGTAGCCTTTTTAACCCTAGTTGAACGAAAAGTTCTGGGGTATATACAACTACGAAAGGGCCCAAACGTGGTAGGACCCTATGGACTACTTCAGCCCATTGCAGATGGAGTTAAATTATTTATTAAAGAACCCGTACGCCCCTCTACCTCCTCCCCATTTCTATTTCTAGCCGCCCCTATTCTAGCTCTTACCCTAGCCATAATATTATGAGCACCCATCCCAATACCTTATCCAGTAATTGATTTAAATCTAGGAATATTATTTATTCTAGCACTATCAAGTCTTGCAGTTTATTCTATCTTGGGCTCAGGGTGAGCATCCAATTCAAAATATGCCCTAATCGGCGCCCTGCGAGCAGTAGCCCAAACAATTTCATATGAAGTAAGCCTTGGACTTATTCTTCTCTCACTTATTATTTTTTCAGGGGGTTATACACTACAAACCTTTAACATTACCCAAGAAAGCATCTGATTGCTAGTTCCGGCGTGGCCTCTAGCCGCAATATGATATATCTCCACCCTTGCAGAAACAAATCGAGCACCATTTGACCTTACAGAGGGAGAATCAGAGCTCGTTTCTGGATTTAATGTAGAATATGCAGGAGGTCCCTTTGCCCTCTTTTTCCTGGCCGAATATGCAAACATTTTATTAATAAATACCCTCTCAGCCGTCCTCTTTTTAGGCTCCTCCCACCTCCCACACGCCCCAGAACTGACAGCTACCACCCTAATAATTAAAGCTGCACTACTCTCTATTATATTTCTATGAGTCCGAGCCTCCTATCCCCGATTCCGATATGACCAACTTATACATCTTGTCTGAAAAAACTTTTTACCCTTAACATTGGCACTAGTTCTATGACACATTGCCCTCCCCATCGCACTAGGGGGACTCCCCCCTCAATTGTAATACAGGAACCGTGCCCGAATGCCTAGGGACCACTTTGATAGAGTGGCTTATAGGGGCTAAAATCCCCTCAGTTCTTAGAAAAAAGGGGGTTGAACCCATGCTAAAGAGATCAAAACTCTTCGTGCTTCCTCTACACCACTTTCTAAGATGGAGTCAGCTAATAAAGCTTTCGGGCCCATACCCCGAAAATGACGGTTAAACTCCCTCCTCCATCAATGAATCCCTACGTACTCATAATTTTATTATCTAGCCTAGGATTAGGAACTACCCTAACTTTCGCCAGCTCACACTGGTTACTAGCCTGAATAGGCCTAGAAATTAATACCTTAGCAATCATTCCATTAATAGCGCAACATCATCACCCCCGCGCGGTTGAAGCCACTACCAAATATTTTTTGACCCAGGCCACTGCCGCAGCAATGATCCTGTTTGCAGGCACTACAAACGCCTGAATTACAGGAACCTGAAATATAACAAATATACTCGATCCCCTAGCCAACGCACTAATCATTACTGCCCTAGCCCTAAAAATTGGACTAGCACCAATGCACCTTTGAATACCAGAAGTCCTTCAAGGACTAGACCTAACCACTGGCCTAATTTTATCCACTTGGCAGAAGCTCGCCCCCCTGGCCTTAATTATTCAAACAACCCAAAATGTTAATCCCACACTTCTTACGATGCTAGGACTCTCATCCACTATTATTGGGGGCTGGGGGGGCATAAATCAAACCCAACTACGAAAAATCTTAGCATACTCATCAATTGCCCACATAGGCTGAATAATTATTATTTTACAATATGCCCCCCACCTTACCCTCCTCGCCCTACTCACCTATATTTTTATAACATCCGCAGCATTTTTAACATTAAAATTATTTGCCTCAACAAAAGTTAATGCCCTAGCCACGGCCTGATCAAAAAACCCCGCCCTCTCAGCCACCGCCGCCCTAGTTTTACTATCACTAGCGGGACTCCCCCCACTCACAGGATTTATACCAAAATGATTAATTTTGCAAGAACTAACAAAACAAGACCTCCCAATCATTGCCACAATTATGGCTTTAGCTGCCCTGCTTAGTTTATACTTCTATTTACGCCTGTGTTACGCAATGACACTCACCATTTCACCTAATACAATTAGCTCAACAACACCCTGACGAGTTAATACCACCCAAACCTCCATATTATTAACACTAATAATTGTATCTACACTAGGTCTCCTCCCCCTAACCCCTTCCATTCTCACCCTGACCACCTAGGAATTTAGGATAAATTAGACCAAGAGCCTTCAAAGCCCTAAGTAGAAGTTAAAATCTTCTAATTCCTGATAAGACCTACAAGACTCTATCTTGCATTTTATGAGTGCAAATCAAATGTTTTAATTAAACTAAGGCCTTTCTAGATGGGAAGGCCTCGATCCTACAAAGTTTTAGTTAACAGCTAAACGCTCAAGCCAGCGAGCATCCATCTACCTTTCCCGCCGTTAGCCTGGTAAGGCGGGAAAGCCCCGGCAGGGTATTAGTCTGCGCCTCTGGATTTGCAATCCAACGTGGTACTTCACTACAGGGCTTAATAAGGAGAGGACTCAAACCTCCGTTCACGGAGCTACAAACCGCCGCCTTCTGCTCGGCCACCTTACCTGTGGCAATTACACGCTGATTCTTTTCTACAAACCACAAAGACATTGGCACCCTTTATCTTGTATTTGGTGCCTGAGCCGGGATAGTAGGGACCGCCCTAAGCCTCCTCATTCGTGCCGAGCTAAGTCAGCCCGGCTCTCTTCTAGGCGACGATCAAATCTATAACGTTATCGTAACCGCTCACGCCTTCGTGATAATTTTCTTTATAGTCATGCCTATTCTCATTGGAGGATTTGGTAACTGACTTGTGCCACTAATGATTGGGGCACCTGATATGGCATTCCCACGAATAAATAACATAAGCTTTTGACTTCTCCCCCCATCCTTCCTCCTCCTACTTGCCTCTTCAGGAGTCGAGGCTGGGGCCGGGACTGGCTGAACGGTTTACCCACCCCTTGCTGGGAACCTAGCCCACGCAGGAGCGTCAGTAGACTTAACTATTTTTTCACTTCACCTAGCAGGTGCATCCTCAATTTTAGGCGCTATTAATTTTATTACTACAACCATTAATATAAAACCCCCCGCCATCTCTCAGTATCAAACGCCCTTATTTGTTTGGGCCGTATTAGTAACAGCAGTACTTCTCCTATTATCACTGCCTGTCCTAGCTGCTGGAATTACAATACTTCTTACGGATCGCAACTTAAATACCACATTCTTTGACCCGGCAGGAGGAGGAGACCCAATTCTATATCAACACCTGTTCTGATTCTTTGGTCACCCAGAGGTTTATATTCTTATTTTACCAGGATTTGGTATTATTTCACATGTCGTAGCCTATTACGCCGGTAAAAAAGAACCTTTCGGTTATATGGGCATGGTGTGGGCTATAATAGCCATTGGGCTCCTAGGATTTATTGTCTGAGCACATCACATATTCACTGTGGGCATGGACGTAGACACCCGTGCTTATTTTACTTCTGCAACAATAATTATTGCCATCCCAACAGGTGTAAAAGTATTTAGTTGACTAGCTACTTTACACGGCGGCTCTATTAAATGAGAAACACCAATACTCTGAGCCCTAGGTTTCATTTTCCTATTTACGGTCGGAGGACTAACAGGAATTGTCCTAGCCAATTCATCACTAGACATTGTTCTACATGACACATACTATGTAGTTGCACACTTTCACTACGTCCTGTCAATAGGGGCTGTTTTTGCTATTATGGCCGCCTTTGTTCACTGATTCCCCCTATTTTCAGGTTATACCCTTAATAATACCTGAACTAAAATCCACTTCGGCGTAATGTTTATTGGTGTCAATCTCACATTTTTCCCCCAACACTTCCTGGGGCTGGCCGGAATGCCACGACGTTATTCTGATTACCCAGATGCGTATGCCCTCTGAAATACAGTGTCATCTATTGGGTCACTAATTTCTTTAGTAGCAGTAATTATGTTTTTATTCATTCTATGAGAGGCCTTTGCTGCCAAACGGGAAGTATCTTCAGTCGAATTAACTACAACAAATGTAGAATGACTCCACGGCTGCCCCCCACCCTATCACACATTTGAGGAGCCAGCATTTGTTCAAATTCAATCAAACTAACGAGAAAGGAAGGAATTGAACCCCCATAAACTGGTTTCAAGCCAGTCACATAACCACTCTGTCACTTTCTTCTGAGATATTAGTAAAATAATATTACATTACCTTGTCAAGGTAAAATCACAAGTTAAACTCTTGTATATCTCCACTACTTAATGGCTCACCCCACACAACTAGGATTTCAAGACGCAGCATCACCTGTAATAGAAGAACTTCTTCATTTTCATGACCACGCCTTAATAATTGTTTTTCTGATTAGCACTCTAGTACTTTATATTATTGTTGCAATAGTTTCAACTAAACTCACCAACAAATATATTTTAGACTCCCAAGAAATTGAAATTGTATGAACCGTATTACCAGCTGTTATCTTAGTACTAATTGCCCTACCATCCCTGCGCATTTTGTATCTTATAGATGAAATTAATGACCCTCACCTAACAATTAAAGCCATAGGTCATCAATGGTATTGAAGTTATGAGTATACCGATTATGAAGACCTGAGCTTTGATTCCTACATAATTCCCACCCAAGAACTGACACCCGGCCAATTCCGACTATTAGAGACAGATCATCGAATAGTAGTCCCTATAGAATCCCCAATTCGTGTCCTAGTCTCAGCAGAAGATGTACTACACTCCTGAGCCGTCCCATCTCTGGGAATAAAAATAGATGCTGTCCCCGGCCGATTAAACCAAACTGCCTTTATTGCCTCACGACCCGGCATCTTCTACGGACAATGCTCTGAAATTTGCGGAGCTAATCATAGTTTTATACCCATTGTAGTTGAAGCTGTTCCACTAGAACATTTCGAAAACTGATCCTCACTTATGCTAGAAGACGCCTCACTAGAAAGCTAACTACTGGATAAGCGTTGGCCTTTTAAGCCAAAGTTTGGTGCCTACCGACCACCTCTAGTGAAATGCCACAACTGAACCCCAACCCCTGATTTGCAATCTTAGTATTTTCATGAATTATTTTTCTTACCATTATTCCAACCAAAATTTTAAATCACACAACACCAAATGAACTAGCTCCAACAAATGAAGAAAAACACAAAACCGAGCCCTGAGACTGACCATGATAACAAGCTTTTTTGATCAATTTGCAAGCCCATCTTTTATAGGAGTTCCACTAATTACTATTGCAATTGCATTACCTTGAGTCTTATTTCCTACCCCTCCTGCTCGATGAATTAATAATCGACTCATCACCTTACAAACTTGGTTTATTAACCGATTTACCAATCAACTACTTCTCCCATTGAATGTTGGAGGACATAAATGAGCACTACTCCTGGCCTCCTTAATAGTATTTCTTCTTACCATTAATATGCTAGGCCTCCTCCCCTACACCTTTACACCAACAACTCAACTGTCCTTAAATATAGGCCTTGCTGTCCCCTTCTGACTAGCAACAGTCATTATTGGAATACGTAATCAACCAACAGTTGCCCTTGGCCATCTCTTACCAGAAGGGACCCCTATCCCCCTGATTCCCGTACTTATTATTATTGAAACAATTAGTCTATTTATTCGACCATTAGCCCTGGGCGTTCGACTTACAGCCAATTTGACAGCAGGCCACCTCTTAATCCAACTCATCGCCACTGCCGTACTTGTACTAATGCCAATAATACCAACAGTGGCCATTTTAACCGCCGCCGTCTTACTTCTCCTCACACTTCTAGAAGTTGCAGTGGCAATAATTCAGGCCTATGTGTTTGTTTTATTATTAAGCCTCTACCTGCAAGAAAACGTTTAATGGCCCACCAAGCACATGCATATCACATGGTTGACCCAAGCCCATGACCACTAACTGGGGCTATCGGCGCCTTATTAATGACGTCCGGCTTAGCTATCTGGTTTCACTTCCACTCAACAACACTCATAACTCTTGGATTAATTTTATTAATTCTTACAATAATTCAGTGATGACGGGATATTATTCGAGAAGGAACTTTTCAAGGCCATCATACACCCCCCGTACAAAAAGGACTCCGCTACGGAATGATTCTGTTTATTACCTCAGAAGTATTTTTCTTCCTAGGATTCTTCTGAGCCTTCTATCACTCAAGCCTGGCACCAACCCCAGAATTGGGAGGATGCTGACCCCCCACAGGAATTATTACACTGGACCCATTCGAAGTCCCCCTACTTAATACAGCCGTGCTATTAGCATCCGGGGTTACAGTCACATGGGCCCACCACAGTATTATAGAAGGAGAACGAAAACAGGCCATTCAATCCCTCGCACTAACAATTCTACTAGGCCTATATTTTACTGCCCTTCAAGCCATGGAGTATTACGAGGCACCTTTTACTATCGCAGACGGAGTATACGGTTCCACATTTTTTGTTGCTACAGGATTCCACGGCCTCCATGTTATTATTGGCTCAACCTTCCTTGCTGTGTGCCTTCTACGACAGATTCAATATCACTTTACTTCCGACCACCACTTTGGCTTTGAAGCTGCCGCCTGATACTGACATTTTGTTGACGTAGTTTGACTTTTCCTCTACGTATCAATCTATTGATGAGGCTCATATCTTTCTAGTATTAAATTAATACAAGTGACTTCCAATCATTTAATCTTGGTTAGATCCCAGGGAAAGATAATGAATTTAATTACAACCATTATTATTATTACAATAGCCCTATCCTCAATCCTGGGAATTGTATCTTTTTGATTACCCCAAATAAATCCAGACGCAGAAAAATTATCACCATATGAATGCGGATTTGACCCCCTAGGGTCAGCCCGATTGCCATTCTCCCTTCGATTTTTTCTAGTAGCAATCCTCTTCCTCTTATTTGACCTAGAAATTGCCCTTCTCCTTCCACTACCCTGAGGCGATCAACTTTATAACCCCACCGGAACATTCTTTTGAGCCACAATAGTTCTTATTTTGCTAACCCTAGGACTAATTTATGAATGAACTCAAGGAGGCCTAGAATGAGCAGAATAGAGGGTTAGTCCAAAAAAGACCTCTGATTTCGGCTCAGAAAATCGTGGTTAAAATCCACGACCCCCTTATGACACCCGTACACTTTAGCTTCAGCTCAGCATTCATCTTAGGGTTAATAGGACTAGCCTTCCATCGCACCCACCTCCTCTCCGCTCTCTTATGCTTAGAAGGCATGATATTATCCCTATTTATTGCATTGGCCCTATGAACTTTACAATTTGAATCAACCAGCCTCTCTACGGCCCCAATATTAATACTGGCCTTCTCCGCTTGTGAAGCAAGCACGGGACTCGCTCTCCTAGTAGCCACTGCCCGCACACATGGTAACGACCGCCTGCAAAATCTTAATTTATTACAATGCTAAAAGTATTAATACCAACAATCATGATATTTCCAACAATTTGATTAATTTCCCCAAAATGGCTATGAACAGCTTCAACTGCACACAGTCTTCTAATTGCCCTAATTAGCCTCACATGACTAAAATGGGCATCAGAAGTCGGGTGAACCATAACTAACACCCACCTAGCCACAGACCCCTTATCAACCCCCCTCCTAGTTTTAACATGCTGGCTCCTTCCACTAATAATTTTAGCCAGTCAAAACCACGTTAAACCAGAACCCCTTAACCGACAACGCCTTTACATCTCCCTTTTGGCCTCTCTCCAGACCTTCTTAATTATAGCCTTTGGTGCTACAGAAATCATTATATTTTATATCATATTTGAAGCTACCCTAATTCCCACCCTTATCATTATTACCCGCTGAGGAAACCAAACTGAACGATTAAATGCAGGAATCTATTTTTTATTTTATACCCTAGCAGGCTCGCTACCCCTCCTGGTGGCCCTCCTCCTCCTCCAACAAACCACAGGAACCCTCTCAATACTTGTTATTCAATACACCCAACCACTAATATTACACTCTTGAGGAGATAAGTTCTGATGAGCGGGCTGCTTAATCGCATTCTTAGTAAAAATACCCTTATATGGTGTTCACCTTTGACTTCCTAAAGCACATGTAGAAGCCCCAGTGGCAGGGTCAATAGTCCTAGCAGCGGTCCTGCTAAAACTTGGAGGCTACGGAATAATACGAATAATGGTTATACTAGACCCCCTTTCCAAGGAGCTAGCTTATCCCTTCATCATTTTAGCATTATGGGGTATTATTATAACCGGGTCTATTTGCCTTCGTCAAACTGACCTTAAATCACTCATCGCATACTCCTCTGTTAGTCACATAGGCTTAGTAGCAGGGGGCATTCTTATCCAAACTCCTTGGGGGTTCTCAGGCGCAATTATTTTAATAATCGCCCACGGATTAGTCTCGTCAATACTATTTTGTTTGGCAAACACAGCCTATGAGCGAACTCACAGTCGTACCATAATTCTTGCTCGAGGTCTCCAAATAATTTTCCCCCTTACAGCAGCATGATGATTTATTGCTAATCTAGCCAATTTAGCACTACCACCTCTCCCTAACCTTATAGGAGAACTAATAATTATCACAACCTTGTTTAACTGATCTCCAATAACTATTGCACTCACCGGAATGGGGACCCTAATTACAGCAGGTTATTCCCTCTACATATTTCTTATATCCCAACGCGGACCAACACCCAATCATATTATTAAACTCCCACCATTTCATACCCGAGAACACCTACTAATAACACTTCATCTTGTTCCCATTATTCTTCTCGTAACAAAACCCGAACTAATGTGAGGATGATGCTACTAGTAAGTATAATTTAAGCAAAATATTAGATTGTGATTCTAAAAACAGGGGTTAAAATCCCCTTACTCACCAAGAAGGGGTAGGAATCAATAAGAACTGCTAATCCTTAGACACCAGGGTTAAAATCCTTGGCCTTCTTAAGCTTCCGAAGGATAACAGTTCATCCATTGGTCTTAGGAACCAAAAACTCTTGGTGCAAATCCAAGCAGAAGCTATGAATTTAACTACCTTAACTATATCATCCTCCCTTATTCTAATTATCGTTATTCTTATCTTTCCTCTCCTAACCACACTTAACCCCAACCCACAATCCTCAAAGTGAGCAAACACCCACGTCAAAACCGCCGTCAGTACCTCATTCTTTATTAGCCTCTTTCCACTCATTATTTTTTTAGACCAAGGCCTGGAAATTATTACCACAAACTGACACTGAATAAACACACAAATGTTTGATACAAATGTTAGCTTTAAATTTGACCATTATTCCCTTATTTTTACCCCAATTGCCCTCTACGTCACATGATCAATTCTTGAATTTGCCTTATGATATATACACGCTGACCCTAATATAAACCGATTCTTTAAATACCTTCTACTGTTTCTTGTAGCCATAATTATTTTAGTTACAGCAAACAATATATTTCAATTATTTATTGGATGAGAGGGGGTAGGCATCATATCTTTCTTACTGATCGGATGATGATACGGACGGGCAGATGCTAATACAGCAGCTCTTCAAGCCGTTATTTACAACCGTGTAGGAGATATTGGCCTGATCCTGGCCATAGCATGATTTGCAATAAATTTTAATTCATGAGAAATACAACAAATATTTTCTTTATCAAAAAATTTTGATATAACAATCCCCCTAATTGGTCTAATTCTTGCAGCAACTGGGAAATCAGCCCAGTTTGGCCTGCACCCCTGACTTCCATCTGCCATGGAGGGCCCTACCCCAGTATCTGCCCTACTCCACTCTAGTACCATAGTTGTTGCAGGTATCTTCTTACTAATCCGCCTCCACCCCCTCATAGAGGGAAACAAGATGGCCTTAACAACCTGTTTATGTCTTGGAGCACTTACTACGCTATTTACAGCTACCTGTGCCTTGACACAAAATGACATCAAAAAAATCGTTGCATTTTCTACATCAAGTCAGCTAGGACTCATAATAGTTACCATTGGACTAAATCAGCCGCAACTCGCATTTCTTCACATCTGCACACACGCCTTTTTTAAAGCCATACTATTTTTATGCTCAGGCTCAATTATTCACAGCCTAAATGATGAACAAGATATTCGAAAAATGGGAGGACTCCAAAACCTAATGCCCACCACCTCCGCGTGCTTGACAATTGGTAGCTTGGCCTTAACAGGAACCCCATTCCTAGCCGGATTTTTTTCTAAAGATGCCATCATTGAAGCCCTCAACACCTCTCACCTCAACGCCTGGGCCCTAACACTGACACTTATTGCTACCTCTTTCACCGCCGTATACAGCTTCCGGGTAGTCTTCTTCGTAACTATGGGATCCCCACGGTTCTTAGCTCTATCCCCTATTAATGAAAATAATCCTCTAGTTATTAAACCCCTTAAACGACTAGCCTGAGGAAGCATTATTGCAGGTCTTATTATTACATCCAACTTTTTACCCTCTAAAACACCAATTATGACAATACCCATTATACTAAAAATGGCAGCCCTCGCAGTAACAATTATTGGACTTTTAATTGCCATAGAACTTACAGCCATAACCAACAAACAAATTAAGATCTTACCCACAAAATCCCCTCACCACTTCTCCAACATGCTAGGCTACTTTCCCTCAATTACCCACCGCCTATCCCCTAAAATTAATTTGGTTTTAGGACAAACAATTGCAACCAAACTTGACCAAACATGATTTGAGGCCTCTGGCCCAAAAGGCCTAGCCTTAACGCAGATGATACTGTCCAAAACTATAAGTGATATTCAACGAGGAATAATTAAAACCTATTTAACTATTTTTGTACTTACCACAATATTAGCCGTTCTAATCTCTATTATTTAAACCGCCCGAAGCGCCCCCCGGCTTAACCCTCGAGTTAATTCTAACACCACTAAAAGTGTTAAAAGAAGAACTCAAGCACAAACCACCAATATTGAACCACCAAAAGAATATATTATTGCGACACCACCAACATCTCCTCGCAATAGAGAAAATTCCTTTAACCCATCCACTAAAACCCAAGACCCCTCATATCAATTTACCCAGAATAAACCAGCCACCAGCACCACCCCTACAAGATAAACCAGGACGTATCCCACCACTGACCGACTCCCTCAAGCTTCAGGAAAAGGCTCCGCAGCCAAAGCTGCTGAATAAGCAAACACCACAAGCATCCCCCCTAAATAAATTAAAAACAATACTAAAGATAAAAAAGAGCCCCCTGAATTAGTTAAAATCCCGCACCCAACCCCCGCTGCCACCACTAAACCCAAAGCAGCGAAATATGGCGTTGGGTTAGAAGCAACCGCAATTAACCCTAAAATCAATGCCACTAATAATAAATACATAAGATAGGTCATAATTCCTGCTCGGATTTTAACCGAGACCAATGACTTGAAGAACCATCGTTGTTATTCAACTACAAGAACTAATGGCAAGCCTACGAAAAACACACCCGCTTATTAAAATTGCTAATGATGCACTAGTTGACCTTCCAACCCCCTCTAACATCTCAGTATGATGAAACTTCGGATCCTTACTGGGACTATGTTTAATTTCACAAATCCTAACAGGTCTATTTTTGGCAATACACTATACCTCAGATATTTCAACCGCATTTTCTTCAGTAAATCACATTTGCCGAGACGTAAACTACGGCTGATTAATCCGAAATTTACACGCCAACGGCGCATCATTTTTCTTCATTTGTATTTATATACATATTGCCCGAGGACTATACTATGGATCTTACCTCTATAAAGAAACTTGAAACATTGGTGTAGTTCTTCTTCTCCTCGTTATAATAACTGCTTTCGTTGGTTACGTCCTACCATGAGGCCAAATATCATTCTGAGGGGCAACAGTCATTACCAATCTACTCTCAGCAGTCCCCTACATAGGAGATACCCTGGTCCAATGAATTTGAGGCGGATTTTCAGTAGACAACGCGACCCTTACCCGATTTTTTGCATTCCACTTCCTCCTCCCGTTCATTGTTGCCGCGGCCACCCTCCTACACCTTCTATTTTTACACGAAACAGGGTCAAACAACCCCGCCGGACTAAACTCTGACGCGGACAAAATCTCCTTTCACCCTTATTTCTCTTATAAAGACCTGTTAGGTTTTGTTCTTATACTAATAGCATTAACATCCTTAGCATTATTTTCACCCAACCTACTAGGTGACCCAGAAAATTTTACCCCCGCCAACCCCCTTGTTACCCCTCCTCATATTAAGCCCGAATGATATTTTTTATTTGCTTACGCCATCTTACGATCTATTCCAAACAAACTTGGAGGTGTTCTTGCACTATTATTCTCCATCTTGGTACTAATAGTTGTGCCAATTTTACATACATCAAAACAACGAGGACTAACATTTCGTCCAATCACTCAGTTTTTATTCTGAACCTTAGTGGCAGATATAGTAATTTTAACATGAATTGGGGGCATACCCGTAGAGCACCCATACATCATTATCGGACAAATTGCGTCAGTACTGTATTTTGCACTTTTCTTAATTCTCGTGCCCGTAGCAGGGTTACTAGAAAATAAAGCATTAAAATGAGCTTGCCTTAGTAGCTTAGTCCTAAAAGCATCGGTCTTGTAATCCGAAGAGCGAGGGTTAAACCCCCTCCTAATGCCCAAAAGAAGGAGATTTTAACTCCCACCGCTGGCTCCCAAAGCCAGAATTCTAAGTTAAACTATCTTCTGATAGTAACCATATGGTGTCAAACACAGTATGAACGGTACTACATATTATGTATGTATTATCACCATACACTTATTTTAACCTAAAAGCAAGTACTAATATTTCAGACGTACATAGACTAAATTTCCAACAATCAACAATATATTATCTTAAATTAAATAAATTGACTATTCCCCTAAAAATGGAACACAGATATGAGTTATTGAATTACTCCACTAATCTTTAAATAAATGCATATGAGAGACCACCTACGGGAATACCGTAAGGCATATTATTCATGATAGAATCAGGGACTTAAACAGTGGGGGTGGCCCACCTGAATTATTTCTTGCATCTGATTCAACATCTCATGGACAGTCGGTGTAGACCCCCCCGTCAAATCTCTTCCTTGCATCCGGCTACTTGTGTAGTTCATACTACTCGTTACCCAACATGCCGAGCGTTCTCTTATATGCATAGGGGTTCCTCTTTTTGGTTTCCTTTCATCTTGCATTTCAGAGTGCAGGCGCAACAGAAGATCAAGGTTGAACATTTCCTTGAAATAATTAAATTAGGTTAATTCTTGAATGACATAACTTAAGAATAACATAAGTTTTTCTCAAGTGCATAACATATATATTCTTTTCTCAACTAACTCCTATATATATGCCCCCCCTTTGGCTCGCGCGCGTCAAACCCCCCTACCCCCTACGCTCAGAAAATCCTGTTATCCTTGTCAAACCCCTAAAGCAAGGAGGACTCGAGAACGTGACGGCTAACGAGTTGAGGTATGGGTTAACCACCGGGGGTAAATTTATTTATATACATACATATCTTTTAATTTTTTTTTTATCAAATTTTGCAATATCCTAAAAGCATCGATTAAAATTTGAAAAAAATGTCTCAATGCTAAAAATTTAAACATAAAAAAGC